AATGAACGGATAGCAATAGCAGAAAATTGGGATACTATTATATTTGCTCAAGCAATAAGAGGTTCTATGTTAGTAACACAATCGATTCTTAGAAAATACATCGTATTGCCTTCATTGATAATAGCTAAAAATCTCGGCCGTATGTTATTATTTCAATTCCCCGAGTGGTACGAGGATTGGAAGGAGTGGAATAGAGAAATGCATGTTAAATGCACCTATAATGGTGTTCAATTATCAGAAACAGAATTTCCGAAAGACTGGCTAACAGACGGTATTCAAATAAAGATCCTATTTCCTTTCTGTCTGAAACCTTGGCACAGATCTAAGCTACGATTCGATCATAGAGATCGAATGAAAAAGAAAGGAAAAAAAGAAAATTTTGGTTTTTTAACAGTCTGGGGGATGGAAACTGAACTACCTTTTGGTTCTCCCCGAAAACGACCTTCCTTTTTTGACCCCATTTGGAAAGAACTCGAAAAAAAAATTAGAAAAGTGAAAAAGAAATGTTTTCTAGTTCTAAGAGCTTTAGGAGAAAGAAAAAAATGGTTTCTAAGGGTCTTAAAAGAAAAAACAAGATGGATTCTCAAAACAGTTCTATTTATAAAAAGAATAATAAAAGAGTTTGCAAAAGTAAATCCAATTTTCTTATTTGGATTGAGGAAAGTATATGAACCGAATGAAAATAGAAAAGATTCTATAATTAGTAATAAGATTAACCATGAATCGATCATTCGAATTAGATCTGTGGATTGGACAAATTATTCACTGACAGAAAAAAAAATGAAGGATCTGGCTGATAGGACAACCACAATCCGAAATAAAATAGAAAGGATTACAAAAGACAAGAGAAAAATATTTCTAACTCCAAATAGAAAGATTAGTCCTAATGAGACAGGTTGTGATGATAAAAGATCGGAATCACAGAAACATATTTGGCAGATATCAAAAAGAGGAGGCGCCCGATTAATACGTAAATGGCACTATTTTATGAAATCTTTCATTGAAAGAATCTATATGGATATCTTTCTATGTAACATTAATATTCCCAGAATAAATGCACAACTTTTCCTTGAATTTGAATCAACAAAAAAAATTATCGACAAAGGCATTTACAATGATGAAAGAAATAAAGAAGGAATTGATGAAACAAATCAAAATGCAATTCACTTTATTTCGACTATAAAAAAGTCTCTTTCTAATATTAGTAATAAGAAATCACCGATTTATTGTGACTTATCTTCCTTGTCCCAAGCATATGTATTTTACAATTTATCACAAATCCAAATTATTAATAAGTATTACTTGAGATCTGTACTTCAATATCGCGGAGCATATCTTTTTCTTAAGGATAGAATAAAGAACCATTTGGGGACACGAGGAATATTGGACGCCAAATCAAGGTCTAAGAAACTTCCGAATTCTGGAATGAATGAATGGAAAAATTGGTTAAGGGGTCATTATCAATACAATTTATCTCAGACTAGATGGTCTAAATTAGTACCGCAAAAATGGCGAAATAGAGTCAATCAACGTCGTATGATTCAAAATAAAGACTCAAAAAAAGATTCATATGAAAAAGAAAAAGACCAATTAATTCATTACGAGAAACAAAATAGTTATGTAGTGAACTCATTACCGAGTCAAAAAGAAAAATTTAAAAAACACTACAGATATGATCTTTTATCACATAAATATATTCATTATGAAGACAGGAAGGACTCATATATTTATGGATCGCCATTCCAAGTAAATGGAGACCGAGAGATTCCATATAATTACAACATGCCTAAACCCGAATCATTTTATGTACCCGGGGGTATAGCTATTAATGATTATCTAGGGGAAGGGTCTATTATTGATACGGGGAAAAATCCGGATAGAAAATATTTGGAGTGGAGAATTCTCAATTTTTTTCTTAGAAAGAATATCGATATTGAGATTTGGACCGATATAGATACTGGAACCAACATTAATAAAAATACTAAGACTGGGACTAATGATTATCAAATAATTGATAAGAAAGATCTTTTTTATCTCACGATTCATCAAGAAATCAACCCATCCAATCAAAAAAAAAGGTTTTTTTTTGATTGGATGGGAATGAATGAAGAAATGCTACATCGTCCCATATCGAATCTAGAACCCTGGTTCTTCTCAGAATTTGTGCTACTTTATGATGCATATAAGATTAAACCGTGGATCATACCAATCAAATTACTTATTTTCAATTTGAATGGAAATGAAAACATTAGTGAAAATAAAAACATCAACAGAAATCAAAAAAAGGATCTTCGTCTATCATCTAATCAAAAAGAATATCTTGAATTAGAGAATCGAAATCAAGAAGAAAAAGAACAGCTGGGTCAAGGGAATCTTGGATCAGATCCACGAAACCGACAAAAAGATCTTGAAAAAGATTCCGCGAAATCAGACATTAAAAAACGTAGAAAGAAAAGACAATCCAAGAGCAATAAGGAAGCGGAACTAGATTTCTTCCTGAAAAGGTATTTGCTTTTTCAATTGAGATGGGATGATCCTTTGAATCAAAGAATGATCAATAATATCAAGGTATATTGTCTCCTGCTTAGGCTGATAAATCCAAGGGAAATTGCTATATCCTCTATTCAAAGAGGAGAAATGCGCCTGGATGTAATGCTGATTCAGAAGGATCTAACTCTTACAGAATTGATAAAAAGGGGAATATTGATTATCGAACCGGTTCGTCTGTCTATAAAATGGGATGGACAATGGATTATGTATCAAACCATAAGTATTTCATTGGTCCATAAGAATAAGTACCAAACTAATCGAATATGCCGAGAAAAAAAATATGTTGATGAAGATTATTTCGATAGATCCATTGCACAACATGGAAAGGTACTTGTGAATGGAGATGAAAATAATTATGCTTTGCTTGTTCCTGAAAATATTCCATCTCCTAGACGTCGTAGAGAATTGAGAATTCTAATTTGTTTGAATTCCGAGAATGAGAATGTTGTGAATAGAAATTCAGTATTTTTCAATGGCAACAACGTAAGGAACTGTGTGCAATTTTTGGATGAGGACAAGCATTTTGATACAGATATAAATAAATTTATCCAATTCAAATTGTTTCTTTGGCCCAATTATCGATTAGAAGATTTAGCTTGTATGAATCGCTACTGGTTTGATACCAATAATGGCAGTCGTTTCAGTATGTCAAGGATACATATGTATCCACGAGTCAGAATTAGTTGATGGTGTATTTCCTATATATCTATATCACGTGTCATATCCGGTATATAAAGGTATACAAATGTACACACACGTTGTGTTACATTAGATTCTGATACATGTTCAATGATGTATCATATCAATTGGATCTAGGAATGAATCGGCAGAATTTTCTTAAGTCCCAATCATTCCCTTTTGTGGGTGTAGAAATGTACCATCTCCTTCTATCGAATCCAATTTTCAATTGGATTCGATAGAAAGTAGTCTATGAATAAATCCATATTATTTTATTGTGTGTACCAGATCTAAATGACTGGCATTATTGTTATTCCTGATCGGTAAAATCCATATCTGTGGAAAAGAAAGAAAAAAAGAGAGAGAGAGAGAAGAATTCTTTTTATGGTAAAAAATTCATTCATCTCAGTTATTCCGCAAGAAGAAAAAGAAAAAAACAAAGGGTCTGTTGAATTTCAAGTATTCAGTTTCACCAATAAGATACGGAGACTTACTTCACATTTGGAATTGCACAGAAAAGACTATTTATCTCAGAGAGGTCTGCGGAAAATTCTGGGAAAACGTCAACGTATACTGGCTTATTTGTCAAAGAAAAATAGAGTACGTTATAAAGAATTAATTGGTCAGTTGGATATTCGGGAACCAAAAACTCGTTAATTTGAAAATTCGTTTGAATTATTTGCTTTATTAGATCTTGAATTTTGATGAACCTCGTTTCGTTTTCAGCAATTCATGAAATAATGAATCGGGGAAGAAAACATATGACTGTACCGGATATAAGAAAAGACTTCATGATAGTCAATATGGGTCCTCACCACCCATCAATGCATGGTGTTCTTCGACTCATCGTTACTCTAGATGGTGAAGATGTTATTGATTGTGAACCCGTATTGGGTTATTTACACAGAGGGATGGAAAAAATTGCGGAAAACCGAACAATTATACAGTATCTACCTTACGTAACACGTTGGGATTATTTAGCTACTATGTTCACAGAGGCAATAACGGTAAATGCACCAGAACAATTGGGAAATATTCAAGTACCTAAAAGAGCCAGCTATATCAGAGTCATTATGCTGGAGTTGAGTCGTATAGCTTCTCATTTGTTATGGCTTGGGCCTTTTATGGCGGATATCGGTGCACAGACTCCTTTCTTCTATATTTTCAGAGAGAGGGAATTGCTATATGATCTATTCGAAGCTGCCACAGGTATGCGAATGATGCATAATTATTTCCGTATCGGGGGAGTAGCTGCTGATCTACCTCATGGCTGGATAGATAAATGTTTGGATTTCTGCGATTATTCTTTAACAGGAGTTGTTGAATATCAAAAGCTTATTACGCGGAATCCCATTTTTTTGGAACGAGTTGAAGGAGTGGGCATTATTGGTGGAGAGGAAGCAATAAATTGGGGTTTATCAGGACCAATGCTACGAGCTTCCGGAATGCAATGGGATCTTCGTAAAGTTGATCATTATGAGTGTTACGATGAATTCGATTGGGAAGTCCAATGGCAAAAAGAAGGAGACTCATTAGCTCGTTATTTAGTACGAATCAGTGAAATGGCGGAATCCATAAAAATTATTCAACAGGCTCTGGAAGGAATTCCGGGGGGGCCCTATGAGAATTTAGAAGTCCGTCGCTTTGATAAAGCAAGGGATTCCGAATGGAATGATTTTGAATATCGATTCATTAGTAAAAAGCCTTCTCCCACTTTTGAATTGTCGAAACAAGAACTTTATGTCAGAGTAGAAGCCCCAAAAGGAGAATTG